AACCCGGTTGATTGAGTACGCTATTAATCAATCTCTACCTCTTATTATAGTGTGCGCTTCGGGGGGGGCACGCATGCAAGAAGGAAGTTTGAGCTTGATGCAAATGGCTAAAATCTCTTCTGCTTTATATCATTTTCAAACAAATCAAAATTTATTTTATGTATCAATCCTTACGTCTCCTACTACTGGTGGGGTGACAGCCAGTTTTGGTATGTTGGGGGATCTCATTGTTGCCGAACCCAATGCCTATATTGCATTTGCGGGTAAAAGGGTAATTGAACAAACATTGAATAAAGAAGTGCCTGAAGGTTCACAAGAGACGGAATATTTATTCGATAAGGGGTTATTCGATCTAGTTGTACCACGAAATACTTTAAAAAGTGTTTTGAATGATTTATTTCAGGTCCATGGTTTCTTTCCTTTGAATCAAAATTTAATCGAGTAGAACAGAACATTAAGTTCAATTCTTTTTTTTAGCAAACAAAAACAATTAGTTTATTGGACTCCGAGTAAAAATTAGACAAATGGAATTTTCTTTGTTGACCTAAGATCTCTTTGTAGATTCTAGAAAGAATCAAAAGTTGCGGATAACTTTTTTTATTCTTTAGTTAGTTATAAGTTAGTTATATTGGATTCTAACGAATCTTTCGAGAATTTGTAAGAAACTCCTAAAAAATTGCAGTTAGGAGACAAGAGCAAAAGACGAGAAAAAAGAAAGAATAATAAGAAAGGTGATTCTCATACATATTTGTGATGTAGAAAGATGAATAAGTCTAGTATATACTCTCTTAGATAGATACGGGAATCTATACCAATTCAAATTACCATTTACTAAATACTAATTAGTAAATGAAATTCTTAATGAATAAATGAAATTCTTAATGAATAAGAATTTCATAATTCCAATTCTTAATTATAATTATTATAAGATATCTTTCTAAATAATAATAACAGGTACAAATAGTAAATCGAGGTACCCATTCTATGACAACTTTCAACCTTCCCTCTGTTTTTGTGCCTTTAGTGGGCCTAGTATTTCCGGCAATTGCAATGGCTTCTTTATCTCTTCATGTTCAAAAAAATAAGATTGTTTAGATCCGGTAGGACCCAATCTCATCCATTTTTTTAACTTAGACTCGTATCATAACACAGATATCTATTTAGTAGAATAGGGTGTAACATATGGCTTCCATCGAAGATTAAAATGAAAGGAAAAACTCTTATGCCTGCAGAAAGATGATGTATGGGTAAATGAATTCTAGTTATTTTCAAAAAGATCAGGATTGGCAGATGGCCAATCGGCGTATCTATATGTATGTCGATATCTGTAGTGGGATCATACGAGATAGGGAAGGGGTATGTTATTATTTTATTTTAGATCTAACCAATTTGATGAATTACTCCTAAAGGTTCACATCAACCTAGTGCTAGTTGATGAGAGTTACTTCGGAAACAAAAAGAGTCAAGTCAAATAAATTTGGAGTATTCTCTCAATTCCAATAAAATGCAACCGGATCAAGTATGAGTTGTCGATCAGAACATCTATGGATAGAATCTATAACGGGGTCTCGAAAAACAAGTAATTTCTGCTGGGCCATTATCCTTTTTTTAGGTTCATTAGGATTCTTTTTGGTTGGAACTTCCAGTTATTTCGGTAGAAATTTCACATCTTTATTTCCGTCTCAGCAAATCGTTTTTTTTCCACAAGGGCTCGTGATGTCTTTCTATGGGATTGCAGGTCTCTTTATTAGTTCCTATTTGTGGTGTACAATTTCCTGGAATGTAGGTAGTGGTTATGATCGATTCGATAGAAAAGAAGGAATAGTGTGTATTTTTCGTTGGGGATTTCCTGGAAAAAATCGTCGCATCTGCCTCCGATTCCTTATAAAAAATATTCAGTCAATTAGAATAGAAGTGAAAGAGGGTATTTATGCTCGTCGTGTCCTTTATATGGACATCAGAGGCCAGGGGGCTATTCCTTTGACTCGTACTGATGAGAATTTGACTCCACGGGAAATTGAACAAAAAGCTGCTGAATTGGCCTATTTCTTGCGTGTACCAATTGAAGTCTTTTGAGAAATGGGCTGGCTTTATTAGGAGGAGGGAAAAACTCAAAAATCCTCTTTTTTTCTCTAACATAACTTAACCGAAGTTTCTTCAGAACGATCATTTGAGCCAAAGCAGACGTACACATAAAAGACTATAAAACCCTTTCTGGTCTTTTATGTGTATTGAAACCTACACTTCAATTCACTTATAAAATAAGTAACAAACAAATATTTCATTATTTCTTCATTCGAATTTGAAGTGAATTCTTAGTCTATTTCTATATTGTTTCTAGATTCAAAAACTCACCGCGAAATCACAAATAAAAAAGTGAATAGATTCATTGGCTCGATACCTTGTAATAGAACTTAACCGTTGTTTCTTCAGAACGATCATTTGAGCCAAAGCAGACGTACACATAAAAGACTATAAAACCCTTTCTGGTCTTTTATGTGTATTGAAACCTACACTTCAATTCACTTATAAAATAAGTAACAAACAAATATTTCATTATTTCTTCATTCGAATTTGAAGTGAATTCTTAGTCTATTTCTATATTGTTTCTAGATTCAAAAACTCACCGCGAAATCACAAATAAAAAAGTGAATAGATTCATTGGCTCGATACCTTGTAATAGAACTCATACGTGAACGAAATATTCGATCGCATAGAGTCAACGAACGGGGGGTGGGTTCATTACCAATTCAAAGATGAAAAAATGGCAAAAAAGAAAGCATTCACTCCTCTTTTATATCTTGCATCTCTCGTCTTTTTGCCCTGGTGGATTTCTCTCTCAGTTACTAAAAGTTTGGAATCTTGGGTTACTAATTGGTGGAATACTAGGCAATCCGAAATCTTTTTGAATGATAGTCAAGAAAAGAGTATTCTAGAAAAATTCATAGAATTAGAGGAACTCGCCCTCTTGGACGAAATGATCAAGGAATGCTCGGAGACACATCTCCAAAACCTTCGTATAGGAATCCACAAAGAAACGATCCAATTAATCAAGATACACAACGAGGATCATATACATACGATTTTGCACTTCTCGACAAATATAATCTGTTTCGTTATTCTAAGCGGTTATTCTATTTTAGGTACTGAAGAACTTGTTATTCTTAACTCTTGGGCGCAGGAATTCCTATATAACTTAAGTGACACAATAAAAGCTTTTTCTATTCTTTTATTAGTCGATTTTTGGGTCGGATTCCATTCACCCCATGTTTGGGAACTAATGATTGGCTCTGTCTACAAAGATTTTGGATTTGTTCATAATGATCAAATTCTATCTGTTCTTGTTTCGACTATTCCAGTCATTCTAGATACTATTTTTAAATATTGGCTTTTCTTTTATTTAAATCGCCTATCTCCATCACTTGTAGTGATTTATCATTCAATGAATGACTGAAAAATGATCCACGGACATGAATCCAATTAAAATCTTTGTGACTTTGTAATTGTAGATAAGCAAAGCATTGAAAATCATACTTACTCTTTCTATTTATACCCATCCCGGAGATTGATCCTGTATAATATTCCAGTCAAATTATTCGAGTAAAAAGCAGAATCGAGGATAGGGAACTATATTAGTGACTTACCCAATTTATTGTCAAAATTTTCAGGATCAATGATTGGACCATGCAAACTAGAAATACTTTTTCTTGGATAAAGGAACAGATTACTCGATCCATTTCTGTATCGCTCATGATCTATGTCATAACTTGGACATCCATTTCAAGCGCATATCCCATTTTTGCACAGCAGGGTTATGAAAATCCACGCGAAGCGACGGGGCGTATTGTATGTGCCAATTGCCATTTAGCTAATAAGCCCGTGGATATTGAGGTTCCACAAGCGATACTTCCCGATACTGTATTTGAAGCGGTTGTTCGAATTCCTTATGATATGCAACTGAAACAAGTTCTTGCTAATGGGAAAAGGGGGTCTTTGAATGTGGGGGCTGTTCTTATTTTACCGGAGGGGTTTGAATTAGCTCCTCCCGATCGTATTTCTCCCGAGATGAAAGAAAAGATAGGCAATCTGTCTTTTCAGAGTTACCGACCGAATAAAAAAAATATTCTTGTGATAGGCCCTGTTCCTGGTCAGAAATATAGTGAAATCACCTTTCCTATTCTTTCCCCGGACCCAGTTACCAAGAAAGATATTCACTTCTTAAAATACCCTATATATGTGGGCGGAAACAGGGGAAGGGGTCAGATTTATCCTGACGGGAACAAAAGTAACAATACAGTTTATAATGCTACAGGAGCGGGTATAGTAAACAAAATAATACGAAAAGAAAAAGGGGGGTACGAAATAACCATAGCGGATCCATCAGATGGACATCAAGTGGTTGATATTATCCCTCCCGGACCAGAGCTTCTTGTTTCAGAAGGCGAATCTATCAAATTTGATCAACCCTTGACGAGTAATCCCAATGTGGGCGGATTTGGTCAGGGAGATGCAGAAATAGTACTTCAAGATCCATTACGTGTCCAAGGCCTTTTGTTCTTCTTGGCATCTGTTATTTTGGCACAAATATTTTTGGTTCTTAAAAAGAAACAGTTCGAGAAGGTTCAATTGTCCGAAATGAATTTCTAGACTTGCGGATTTATCGACATCAAGCTCGTAAAAAGCCCAAAACTGGGGGAGTCTCTGTGAGAACAAATCAAATTATGAAAATCCTTTTGCTTATATATACTCTTTTTCTACAAGATTCCGGGAATGCCTTGTACCGCATTCCTAGTCATAGTATGTAGATTGTAAAGAAGAAGACTCTTCAACTTGACCCCTTCTTTCTGTGTTTTTTTCTCCAAATTGGGTTGGTGTTACTATCTTAGTATTGCCAGATTCAAATGTCATAAAATGCATCAATAGCTTTTTCTAATAGAATGAAGTTCGACTAGATACTAGACATAAGTAAGCGGGGAATAGAACGAATAAATGCGGGGAAC